CGAGTATAAAAACTAGTAATAATGGCAGCGATCTCAATATAAGAGAGGAGTCTAATGATTTCGATAGAAATCAAAGATACAAACATTTATGGGTTCAATGCGAAAATTGTTATGGATTAAATTATAAAAAATTTTTTAAGTCAAAAATGAATATTTGTGAACAGTGTGGATATCATTTGAAAATGAGTAGTTCAGATAGAATCGAACTTTTGATTGATTCGGGCACTTGGAATCCTATGGATGAAGAGATGGTCTCTATGGACCCTATTGAATTTCATTCAGAGGAAGAACCTTATAAAGATCGTATTGATTTTTATCAAAGAAAAACGGGTTTAACTGAAGCTGTTCAAACAGGCATAGGTCAACTAAATGGTATTCCAATAGCAGTTGGGGTTATGGATTTTCAGTTTATGGGAGGTAGTATGGGATCCGTAGTCGGCGAGAAAATCACCCGTTTGATCGAGTATGCTACTAATCGATCTTTACCTGTCATTATTGTGTGTGCTTCTGGGGGAGCACGCATGCAAGAAGGAAGTTTGAGCTTGATGCAAATGGCTAAAATATCTTCTGCTTTATATGATTATCAATCAAATAAAAAGTTATTCTATATATCAATCCTGACATCTCCTACAACTGGTGGAGTAACAGCCAGTTTTGGTATGTTGGGAGATGTCATTATTGCTGAACCAAATGCCCACATTGCATTTGCGGGTAAGAGAATAATTGAACAAACATTGAATAAAACAGTACCCGATGGTTCACAAGCGGCTGAGTATTCATTCCATAAGGGCTTATTCGACCCAATCGTACCACGTAATCCTTTAAGGGGTGTTCTGAGTGAGTTATTTCAGCTCCACGGTTTCTTTCCTCTGAATCACAATTCAATATATTAAAGTATAGCACTCGATTCAATTCAATTATTTGTAGCGAACGAGTATTTAGTTCATCGTAAAAAAAAAAACTTAAGTTTAAGAAGAGTAGTGTTTTCTTTGGTGACATAAGTTCCACTTGTAGTAAGAGCCGGAAGTTTTAGATAATTATTATTTTTTCCTCCAGATCGATTATTCTATTTTTTATCTTATCCCTAAATTCCTGATTACTAATCATGAATCCTTTATAAATCAATTAGGATAAACAAAGATAAAAGAGTTAAGTTTCTCCTTCCGAGGAATTGGGGGAAGGGAAGACATTAATAAAAAAAGAATTTTATTTGGCCTTCTTAACGTATCAATTTCATTTTAATAGAGACAATAATATAAATATATCTTATTATCTTATTAATAATATATCATATTTGAATCTTAATATTAATTATAAGATATAAGATTCAAATATGATATATTATAGAAAGGAGTGAAAGAACCCTCACTTTGATTTTTTATTATAGAATCGAGTTACCGTTTGCTTTGTTGGATTCGATTGAAGAAGAATAGGAAAGTTTTTTATATTAAAGTGAATTATCATACATATTTATGTAGAACGATCAATTAGGTACACTTAATTCAGGTCTATATTCCTTGCACTTATTAACTACTTAATATTATTTATATTAGATATACTTATCATAAGATATCTTTAAAATACAAATATTAAATTGGGGCACCCATTCTATGACAGATCTACCCTCTATTTTTGTGCCTTTAGTGGGCCTAGTATTTCCGGCAATTGCAATGGCTTCTTTATTTCTTCATGTCCAAGAAAATAAGATTGTCTAGATTCGATGAGAGCAAATCTCATCAATTTATTTCAACACTGGATCATAATACACATATTTATTTAGTCTAATATGGTACGATATGTGGCTCTTTCCGAACACAAATGAGAGACTCATTTGCATACGGATACACGATATCTACATAAATGCAGATTATATATGGGTATAGCTGGTTAAAAATGGATCGGCGAATAGTTTTAAATATAAAGTCAATTTATCTAACTAATTACTCCTAATAGTTCCCGTCAAAATAGTGCTAGTTGATGAGAGTTACTTGGGGGTCAAGAAAAGTAAAGTCAAATTCATTTGGGTTATTCTCTCAATTCCAATCGAATACAACCTTAATATAGTAAGTATAGTATGAACTGGCGATCAGAGCATATCTGGATAGAACTTATAACTGGGTCTCGAAAAACAAGTAATTTTTTTTTGGCCTGTAGCCTTTTTTTAGGTTCATTAGGGTTCTTAGTGGTTGGAACTTCCAGTTATCTCGGTAGGAATCTTATATCCGTATTTCCATCTCAGCAAATATTTTTTTTTCCGCAAGGAATCATAATGTCTTTTTATGGGATCGCAGGTCTATTTATTAGCTCCTATTTGTGGTGTACAATTGCGTGGAATGTAGGTAGTGGTTATGACCGATTTGATAGAAAAGAAGGAATTGTTTGTATTTTTCGTTGGGGATTTCCTGGAATAAATCGTCGCATTTTCCTTCGTTTCCTTATGAGAGATATTCAATCCATCAGAATGGAGGTTAAAGAGGGTCTTTATCCTCGTCGTGTCCTTTATATGGAAATAAGAGGCCAAGGGGCGGTTCCCTTGACTGGCACTGATGAGAATCTTACTCCACGAGAAATTGAACAAAAAATTGCCGAATTAGCCTATTTCTTGCGTGTACCAATCGAAGTATTTTGAAAAAAAGAATTTAATGTTTTCTCAGTATGAGGGAGGGGACTTGCTAATTCCCTTTTTAATACAATTGAAGTTTATTCAAAAAACTTATTTGATTAAAACATATTAGATTTGATTTCTCCCTTCTGTTAGCGGGTAAACCCACATGGAATAAAACAAAAGTGGGAGATTTTATATGGAACAACTAAATTATAATAAAAATCCATTTTTTCTATACCAAAACCCCTTTTTTATGCGCAGGGAGCCCCTAATTTAGAATTTATACTAAATCAAATTTTATATAATTTATACTAATAAAAAGTCTAATTAAGTATGCATTCATCAAACATATTCGAACATTTATTTTGTAATACAGAATTCATCTTTTTAGACCCAATATTTCGAATTTATAGGTTACATTATTCCTGGACTGTGGTTAGGTGGTGAAACATTTCGAAATAATTATCCGAGAAGGCATTTTTTGTTTCGAAATCCAAATCATATTCGTTACTTCTAGTGGATTTTCGAGTATTCATTGATAGGATCAAATAACAAATGGAGATGAAATTAGTTGGAATTTACCCAATGGAGATATCTCAATATTTTCTAAATACAAGGACTAAATTTTGACACAAAAATGGGAATAAATTCATTGGTTCGATACGATACCTTAGTTATAGAATCTGTGTTCAGATAAATATCTGATAAAATCCACGAATGCAGCGGATTCATTAACAATTTACAGATAAAAAATGAAAAAAAAAAAAAAATCATTGACTTCCCTCCCATATCTTGTATCCATAGTATTTTTGCCCTGGTGGGTCTCTCTTTCATTTAATAAAAGTCTGGAACCTTGGGTTATAAATTGGTGGAATACCCGGCAATCCGAAACTTTCTTGAATGATATTCAAGAGAAAAGGATTCTAGAAAAATTTATAGAATTAGAAGAACTATTCCTCTTGGACGAAATGATAAAGGAATACCCTGAAACACAGATACAAAAGCTTCGTATAGGAATACACAAGGAAACAGTACAATTAGTCAAAACACACGATGAGTATAATCTCCATATCATTTTTAATTTATCGACAAATATAATCTGTTTCGCTATTCTAAGTGGTTATTGTATTCTGGGTAATGAAGAACTTGTTATTCTTAATTCTTGGGTTCAGGAATTCCTGTATAACTTGAGTGACACAATAAAAGCTTTTTCAATTCTTTTAGTTACTGATTTATGGATCGGATTTCATTCAACCCATGGTTGGGAACTTATGATTGGTTCAGTCTACAACGATTTTGGATTGGCTCATAACGATAAAATTATATCCGGTCTTGTTTCCACTTTTCCAGTTATTCTAGATACAATTGTGAAATATTGGATCTTCCATTATTTAAATCGTGTATCTCCTTCGCTTGTAGTCATTTATCATTCAATCAACGAATAAAGAACTCATTTGGTCTCTTGATATCAATCAAATAAGAATGTTTCTTCGTGTTTAAAGAATAAAGAAAGTATTTTCAATCTTACTTATTCTTTATTTATACTTATACCTGTTCAAGGTATTCGTCCCATATTCTAGTACAATTATTCCAGTACAATGGCAGACTCGTGGATAGGGAACTACACTAATTAGTTACCTTTCTAATTTATTGTATAAATTCTGGGATCAATGATTGAACCATGCAAAATAGAAATATTTTTTCTTGGGTAAAGGAACAGATGACTCGATCCATTTCTGTATCAATCATGATATATGTAATAACTCGGGTATCTATTTCAAATGCATATCCCATTTTTGCGCAGCAGGGTTATGAAAATCCGCGTGAAGCAACTGGACGAATTGTATGTGCAAATTGCCATTTAGCTAATAAGCCCGTGGATATTGAAGTTCCGCAAACTGTACTTCCTGATACTGTATTTGAAGCAGTTGTTCGAATCCCTTATGATATGCAACTGAAACAAGTTCTTGCTAATGGGAAAAAGGGGGCTTTGAATGTGGGAGCTGTTCTTATTTTACCCGAAGGATTTGAATTAGCCCCCCCCGATCGTATTTCTCCCGAGGTGAAAGAAAGGACGGTAAATCTATCCTTTCAGAGTTACCGTCCCAATAAAAGAAATATTCTTGTAATAGGTCCTGTTCCCGGCCAGAAATATAGTGAAATTGTTTTTCCCATTCTTTCCCCCGACCCTGCAACGAAGAAAGACGTTCACTTCTTAAAATATCCAATATATGTGGGTGGAAATAGAGGAAGGGGTCAGATTTATCCTGATGGGAGCAAGAGTAACAATACAGTCTATAATGCTACATCGGCAGGAATAGTAAGCAGAATAGTACGTAAAGAAAAGGGGGGATATGAAATAACCATAGTTGATGCATCAGATGGACATCAAGTG